TCTCTTATCCCATTCGGAAAGATATCATCGCATAATTATCTATGGCTGTTTATGTCTGTAGCATGACCACTTGATAAAATGTGGAGGAAAGTTGGGCAAATGGCCGATACTACTGGAAGGATTCCTCTTTGGATAATAGGTACTGTAGCTGGTATTGTTGTGATTGGTCTAATCGGTATTTTCTTTTATGGGTCATATTCTGGATTAGGTTCATCTCTCTAATAACCAGGTGAGTTGTATTATAGATACGAAAGTATAAGAACTCAACGGGATCCCCCTCGAATCAGACAAGGGAAGAGGGGGATCCCGTTGAGTTCTTAATAATCAATAATCATAATATTTTTTTTTGTATAAACGTTTCAAAAAAAAATCCACTTTTTCTTATGATTGATGCTTTTGAAAAATTCATTGATTCAGAACATCGTTTATTTGAAAGTCTCTGTGAATACTTTCAAAATTAAAACAAAGAAGCAATCGCTCGATTTCCCCTTTTTGGATGACTCAAAATTTTATATGGTTCTATATCTATATATAATATATATATTTCTATCGATTAGATATCATGCAAACACTTACTATATTAATAGTATATTAATAATTAATCAAATAGTAATAAAAGAGTAATATTATAGTAATAATATAGAATCTTACTCTATAGTAATCTATCTATTTCCTTTTACTATAGTATAGTAATCTATTAATCAGTAATCTAATAAACATTAATCTCTATTTACTAATTATTTACTAATTTACTATATTAATCTAAATTAATCTAATAAAAGATTAATCTAATAAAAGTTTCCGTTTTTTTTTTTTTCTATTTTAGAAGTTCATTGAAATTGAAGAAGTTCTGTTTGTTTTGTTCAATAAATTTACCTACATTTTTGTTTGTACACTACTTAACTTAACGTGATAAATCAAAAAAGGGGTTATGATAAAAAAAAAAAATGGAAACTATGAATAGAAGTTTTTGACGAATAGGATTAAGAATCATTATTAATTCGACACAAGAAAGGGTTGTGGAAAATACCTTTTCTTGTGTCACGGACTAGGAGACGATGAACCCCCCCTAAAACCCCTTGTTCCTTTCATTTATCCTTTGTTTATATTTGATTGATTCTATTCGAATAGAAAACTACTGATTCAGTCTATATCACTTCGATTTGGATTGAAAAAACAAAAAAGAGATAAGTAAAAAATAAAAGAGTCTTCTTCACAATATACATCTCACGACCAGTATAAGTAATTCCCGAAATCCGGTCTATATCTAAAAAAAAAAAAAGAATTTTTTTTTTGATCATACACAATTACCTAATATAATTGCCAACAAAAGTTTATTTCTTTTTAAAACTTGGTGTTGAAAAATCCGCCAATCTAGAAATTCATTTCGGACAATTGAACCTTCTCAAACTGTTTCTTTTTAAGAACCAAAAAGATTTGTGCCAAAATAACGGATGCCAAGAAGAGCAAAAGGCCTTGAACACGTAATGGATCTTGAAGTACTACTTCTGCATCGCCCTGACCAAATCCGCCCACATTAGGATTACTCGTTAATGGTTGATCAAGTTTGATGGATTCGCCCTCAGAAACAAGAAGTTCCGGCCCAGGGGGGATAATATCAATCACTTGACGCCCATCCGATGCCTCCACTATGGTTATTTCATAACCCCCTTTTTCTTTTCGTATGATTTTACTTACTATACCAGCTGCTGTAGCATTATACACATTATTGTTACTCTTGCTCCCGTCGGGATAAATCTGACCCCTTCCTCTATTCCCACCTACATATATGGGATACTTTAAGAAGTGAGCGTCTTTGTTAGTAGCAGGGTCCGGGGAAAGAATAGGAAAGGTGATTTCACTATATTTCTGACCAGGAACTGGTCCTATCACAAGAATATTTTTTTTAGCAGGGCGGTAACTTTGAAAAGATAGATTTCCTATCTTTTCTTTAATCTCAGGCGAAATACGATCGGAAGGGGCTAGTTCAAATCCCTCGGGTAAAATAAGAACCGCTCCTACATTCAAAGCCCCTTTTTTACCATTAGCAAGAACTTGTTTCACTTGCAAATCATAGGGAATTCGAACAACTGCTTCAAATACAGTATCCGGAAGTACCGCTTGTGGAACCTCGATATCCACGGGTTTATTAGCTAAATGGCAATTGGCACATACAATACGGCCAGTTGCTTCTCGTGGATTTTCATAACCCTGCTGTGCAAAAATGGGATAAGCATTTGAAATGGGTGCGTGAGTTATTAGATATATCATGAGCGATATGGAAATAGATCGAGTAATCTCTTTCTTTATCGACGAAAAGGTTTTTTTAGTTTGCATGGTCCAATCATTGATCCCAAAATTTTCTACAATAAAATTAGGTAGGTCGCTAGTGGAGTTCCCTATCTAGAATTTTGCGATTTACTGAAATAATTTTTCTTAAATATTGGAGAAACCCTTGGCTGAGCAGAAAGAATAAGTAAAATTGTAACTGTTTTGCTTATTTACAAAGTAACAAATATTCTAATTGGGTCGGTCGATCAATTTTCAGTCATTCATTGAATGATAAATCACTACAAGTGAAGGAGATACACGATTTAAATAACGAAAGATACAATATTTAAAAATTGTATCTAAAATGACTGGAAAAGTAGAAACAAGACCAGATATAATTTGATCATTATGAGAAAATCCAAAATCTTTGTAGATAGAGCCAATCATTAATTCCCAACCGTGGGGTGAATGGAATCCTATACATAAATCAGTTAATAAAAGAATAGAAAAAGCTTTTATTGTGTCGCTTAAGTTATATAGGAATTCTTGAACCCAAGAGTTAAGAATAACAAGTTCTTCATTACCTAGAATAGAATAACCACTTAGAATAACGAAACAGATTATATTTGTCGAGAAGTGTAAAATTGTATGGATACGATCCTCATTGTGTATCTTGATCAATTGGATTGTTTCTTTGTAGATTTCGACGCGACGTTTTTGTAAATGCGTTTCTGGGTATTCCTTTAGCATTTCCTCCAAACGAAGGAGTTCCTCTAAATCTATGAATTTTTTTAGAATATTATTTTCCTGAATATCATTCAAAAAAATTTCGGATTGTTTAATATTCCACGAGTTAGTAATCCAAGATTCAAGACTTTTTTTAAATGAGAGAGAAATCCACCAAGGGGAAAATACTATAGATGCAAGATATAGAAGGGAAATGAATACTTTCTTTTTTACCATTTTTTCGTCTGTGAATTTTTGAAGTTTTAATGAACTCACCCCATTCGTCGACTCTATATGATACTAATATTTCTATCAAGCATAAATGATATTCCAAGTCATCGAGCCGATTAATAGATTTCGGGATTTTTATTTGTGATGCAGTATAGTGGTTAGTCCTTGAATCTAGAAAGAATACAGACTAAGAAAAAGCCCACTTCAAATTAATATTAGTCGGATTTCCAGACGAAAGAACTCCCCTTCTATTATCTATTAAATATCTATTAACTAAATATAATATAAAAAATTGTGAAACAAAAACTTTGGACACAAAAATTTTCGTTTTAGGGTTGCTTCGTATATGTTTACTTTGGCTCGAATACGCGTTCGGAAGAAATTTCCCTTAAGTTAAAAAAAAAGAGAATTCATGAGTTTTTTACCTATTACAAAGTATTCATTCTTCAGTTCCTTTTTTCAAAATACTTCAATTGGTACGCGCAAGAAATAGGCCAATTCAGCTGCTTTTTGCTCAATTTCGCGTGGAGTTAAATTCTCATCAGTACGCGTCAAGGGAATGGCCCCCTGGCCTCTGATTTCCATATAAAGAACACGACGAGCAAAAAGACCCTCTTTATTTTCGATTCGGATGGACTGAATATCTTTCATAAGGAATCGGAGGAATATACGACGGTTTTTTCCAGGAAATCCCCAACGAAAAATACACACTATACCCTCTTTTATATCGAATCGATCATAACCACTACCTACATTCCACGAAATCGTGCACCACAAGTAGGAGCTAATAAAAAGACCCGCGATCCCATAGAAAGACATCACGATCCCTTGCGGAAAAAAGTTTATTTGCTGAGAAGGAAATAAAGATATAAAATTCCTACCAAAATAACTGGAGGTTCCAACCAATACAAACCCTAATGAACCTAAAAATAGAATAAGGGCCCAGCCAAAATTACTTATTTTTCGAGATCCCGCTATAAGTTCTATCCATATACGTTCTGATCGCCAACTCATATTCTCACTAGACCTAGTTACATTTTATTGGAATTGGAAGAATAACAAAAATAAAAATTATTTTACTTTTTTTTTGTTTCCGAAGTAACTCTCATCAACCAGCACTACTATGACATGAACCTTTAAGAATAATTCATCAAATTGATTAGACCCAAACTAAAAAAATAGAATCTCTTTCATATGATTCCTATGGATATCCACATATATCTATTCTATTGACTTTTGACTTTACATTTCCTAAATTTTTCCTGATATGGACCCAAATTTTTATAATTGATTTACACATATATCTATCATGTTTCCACATACATAAGAGCTTATGCTCGAAAGAAGTCACATGTTATCCAATATTTAAATATCTATAAATATATACTATATATATTAAATATATATAGGATATATTAAATATATATAGGTGTTATGATCCAAGTCAGCTTGAAAAAAAAAAACATGGATAAGATTTGTCCCTATAGTATCTAAAAAATCTTGTTTTTTTGAACATGAAGAGATAAAGAAACCATTGCAATTGCCGGAAATACTAAGCCCACTAAAGGCACAAAAATGGAGGGAAAGTTGTTGAGAGTTATCATTGAATGGGTACCTCGATTTAATATTTGTACCTGTTATTTTTATTTTAACCTTATAAAGATATCTTATAATAGAAAGATATCTTATAATTCATATATAATAATTATATTTATAGAATATAAATATTATACTTATAATATACACTTATATTATACACTTATATTATACTA